TTCTTTGGTTGTTATTTACTTGCAAAGGTGATCCATAAATAATATATGAGTCCGTCTTCCTTTCATAATTAATAGATTTATATGATAAAAGGTCATATCTATAGTATTTTTGAAAATTCTCGTTTTTATTTGGGTTTGGTAATGAATATACTTCAAAATCATTTTGTTTTTTGTAATGAAGTAATCGGTCTTTTGAATCCCATTTTGTTAAATTTTTTTTTTGAGTTATACGGCCTTGATTGATTGTATTTCGCCATTTTTGTGGTATTAATCCAGACCATCTAATCTGAGATAAATTGTATTGATAATGACCTCTTAACCAGTTTTTCCATTGATTCGTTCCATAACTTGGAAATTTCGTATGCTCTAATTCGGAATGAAATATTCCTTGTGTTCCAAAAGAATCCTTTATTGCAGTCTTAAGAAAAAAAGAAGTTCCATGATATTCAAGAACAGATCTTAACTTATATAAATTAATAACTCGGGTTTGGGATAATTTGTAAAATACATATGCTTGCGACAAGGAGGATAAGTCAAAAAAAAGATGTGAATTTTTCTTACTATTCCTAATATTATAAAGTGACTTTTTTATAGTCGAAATAAAGTGAATTGTATTTTGATTTGTTTTATTAATTGTTTCTTGGTTTGTTTCATTATTGTAAATGTATTTATATTTTTGAATAATTTTTTTTGTTGATTCAAGAACAAGTTGTGTATACATTCTGGCAATATTAATGATATATAGAAAGATATCTATGTATATTTTTTCAATAAAAATTTTTATAAAAACCTGTAATTTCCAGATTAATCGAGTATTTCTTCTTTTTAATATTTGCCAAATATCTTTTGGCGATTCTACATTATAACTTCTTTTATTAGGACTACTGTTTATTCCTGGAGTTCCTTTTTTTTTTTCTTTTGTAATACTCTTTATTTTCTTTCTGATTGTGCTTGTTCTATCAGTTATATTTTTAATTTTTTTTTCTCTCGGTGAATAATTATCTGTAGATCGAATTTTATTAAACGAGTTATGAATTGTCTGATTGCTGATTATATAACCTTTTTCTTGGTTAGTTTCACCGGATTCATATACTTCTTTCAATCTAAATAGAGTTGGATTTACTTTTGAGAGCTCTTTTTTTATTCTTTTTAGAAACAGAAATAAAACGTTTTTGATAAACCCCCTTTTTGTTTCTTTTGAACCTTGTAGAAAATGTTTTGTTCTTCTTATTAAAACTCTTAGAGTTAGAAAATCCTTAAAAATGGGCTCAAAAAAGGAAGTTCTTTTTCGGGGAGAACCAAAAGGAAGGTCAGTTTCCATTCCACTAGCCGTTAAAAAACAAGAATTATCCCCTTTTTGCTCTTTTTTTAGATCTCTATAAGAGGGCCGCAACTTAGGCTTAGATCTGTACCAAGGTTTCAAACAGAAGGGAAATATTATTTTTATCTGAATACCTTCTGTTAACCAATTTGCGGGAAGTTCTGTTTCTGATACTTGAACACCGTTATAGGTACATTTAATATGCTTTTCTCTCTTCCATTCATGAAAATCCTCAGACCACTCAGGGGGTTGGAATAATAAGATACGCCCAATATTTTTAACTATTATCAATGAAGGTAATATAATATATTTTCTAAGCATCGATTGAATTATTAATAGCAAACTTCTTGTTGTTTTCGAAAATGGAACGAGATCCCAGATTTCCGGCAGTTCTATCCGCACTTTTTCCTTTATGTTGTTCTCCTCTTGTTTCTCTCTTCTTTTTGTCTGTTCTTCTGTATAATCTTTTAATTCTGCCCCTTTACCCATCCAATTTCTAAAGATAAGTTTCATCAGTTCGGAGATATCAAAAGAAAAAAGGGGGGATTTTTTTCTTCTGTTCAAAAAAAGTGGGGAGTGCGCATTTGCTTCAAACAGTTTCCAAATAATAGTTTTACGCCTTTGAGTACGCATAGAACCTTTGATTATGTCTCGACGAAAATCCGATTCTTGCAAATATTCTATCGTATATAGCGGGCCCATTTTATCAAGATTTTTAGAATTCCATTTGTTATCAGTAAAAACTACTATATCGTCAATTTTTCTTGAACGAATCTGATGGCCCACTCGTACGCCTTCTTGAATTACGCCCGTCTGTTGTTCCAACTCGGTAATAAATTTGTCTGACCTTCGAGGGACTTTTTTACTGATTTCTTTTATTCCAAAAGATTTTTGTTTTATTTTGTGACCATTAACGATAGTTATAATTGCATTTAACAAAAATTTTAGAAGTTTTGCTTCATTTTCTGAAAATAAGTAAGGGCCCTTCAAATTTAAGCCCGATCTTGATTCTCTATCAAATTTACTGATTAAAGTAAAAAAATGACTAATTTCTGTTGAAAATCTTTTTTTTTTTTCAAATGGATCTATTTTCTGTTTAAACTCTTGGTAATCGGTATCAGGAAGAAGGAGATTATGAATCTTATTTATTTCCATTGTCTCTATGAAATTTTCTAACGA